AATTGGTTTTTATTACCCTCGTATCTGGGAAAAATGGAAACTTAGGTAAGTGTTTTATCAACATATGTAGAAAAAAAAACATATCTAATAAAGCCCTTTCATGCTTACTATAACTAGTTATTTTGGTTTTCTACTGGCTGCTTTAACTATAACCCCAGCTATATTTATTGGTTTGAACAAGATACGACTTATTTGAAAATGAATTGAATAAATAATTCAGAAAAATATTTCTCGGGAATTCCAGATATTCTATGGTTCTTTCCCGCACCAATTACCAATTTTTTTTCTTGGTCATTGAGATTCACGGATAATTCAGATTAATATTTAGGGATAGATCTTACCCCCCTTTTTTATCCCCTCAAACAAACCGAAATGATTGAAGTTTTTCTATTTGGAATCGTCTTAGGTCTAATTCCTATTACTTTGGCAGGATTATTTGTGACTGCATATTTACAATACAGACGTGGTGATCAGTTGGACCTTTGATTGAGTAACATTTCTTTTTTTGATTGACCTCCTACAGGGAGGAGGTCAAATTCCAGTTGCAATTCAACTTTGTTTTGTTAAGTTATTTTATTGTGATTCGACATACATAAGATAGACGGAATCACGCTCTGTAGGATTTGAACCTACGACATCGGGTTTTGGAGACCCGCGTTCTACCGAACTGAACTAAGAGCGCTTTCAAAGAATTTTTTTTTCCACTTAACTTCTAACACATCTCGCATAAATATAGTATCCAAAAAAGATTATGCCCCATTTTAGTCGATCTCAATTAATCTTTCGTTACTGCCCATAGGAGAAGTAATAGGTAGGGATGACAGGATTTGAACCCGTGACATTTTGTACCCAAAACAAACGCGCTACCAAGCTGCGCTACATCCCTTTTTAAAATTGTTGTACAGTGTCATTGTACAAAATACCTGTCTTGTTTTCCACATCTTTATTTTCTCCTCTATCTATATAGAACTTTCTTGTCATTTCTTGTTTTTGGTTTCATATAATAAAAGAATTATATACATCTGAAACCCAACCTAACATATAAAAAAGAATGAATATTTATCCGTAATGCTCAGGAAGAAGGGGTCATCTTTTTCTTTTTTAGTGACAGGAAAATCTCATCTATTGGTTCATTGTACATATCCATTTTTGTTAGGAAATCCGCGTAAAAATAAATAAAAATGATCTTGAACTACAGCATCTGACAATATATGTATTACAATAAAGAAGGAGGATTTTCAATGCGAGATCTAAAAACATATCTCTCCGTGGCACCTGTGTTAACTACTCTATGGTTTGGGTCTTTAGCGGGTCTATTGATAGAAATTAATCGTTTATTCCCAGATGCCCTGTCATTCCCCTTTTTTTAATTCTAGTTATTGATATGCGAAGAAATGAAGAAATATAATTCCACATGACGTAACTAAAACCTCGCCTCTCCCTTTCAATTCTTTAGAATAGTAAGGAAAGAGAAGGAAAAAGTGTATTGAACCTCATAAAAAATCCGGTAGATCCAAGATCGAATTTGGGAAAACAGAAATAAAATTCAAATGTGTATCCAGTCTAGGGCGGGCTCTACGAAATCATAGCATAGAAAGAAGATACTTAAATGAAATATTGGGATTTAGGATAGAAATAATTGATAGTTAGAAAGAAATTGTATTACTTAATTATTATTCTATTTTGTATTACTTAACTTAATATATACTATATTAATACATATTCTATTAATTAGATAATAAATTAATTAGATAAGATAATAAGAAGAATTACAACGAAATGCTTAGAAATGGAATTTCTAACTAGTAACTTCTATTGATTTTTTTCTTCTTCTTCGGTTCGGATCGAAAATATAAGACTTAAGTTAAGTCGATACAAAATCTAAAGGAGGTTCATGGCCAAGGGTAAAGATGTCAGAGTCAGAGTTATTTTGGAATGTACCAGTTGTGTCCGAAATAGTGTCAATAAGGAATCGCGGGGCATTTCTAGATATATTACTCAAAAGAATCGCCACAATACACCCAGTCGATTAGAATTGCAAAAATTTTGTCGCTATTGTCATAAGCATACGATTCATGGGGAAATCAAGAAATAGATCGAAGGGAACATCATGTGTTCGATCTTTCCAAAGAACAGGACAGGAAGAGTAAGAACTTAACATATATAATATACATAATATATACAAATCAAACCCGATTTTATGTAGATATTCTTTCATGTGTATAGATATATAGTATATGAATGAAATAATATATGAATCAAAGCCTATTTCGGTTGGATCCGAAATGAATAAATAAATTGAACTTTAGAGATAAGGAATAAACCATGGATAAATCCAAGCAACCTTTTCGTAAATACAAGCGATCTTTTCGTAGGCGTTTGCCCCCAATTGGATCGGGGGATCGAATCGATTATAGAAACATGAGTTTAATTAGTCGATTTATTAGTGAACAAGGAAAAATATTATCTAGACGAGTGAATAGATTGACCTTGAAACAACAACGATTAATTACTATTGCTATAAAACAAGCTCGTATTTTATCTTTGTTACCTTTTCTTAATAATGAGAAACAATTTGAGAGAGCTGAGTCGATCCCAAGAACTACTGGTCCTAGAACCAGAAATAAATAGGCATACTCCTCAATTGACTCAAAAATCCAATTGGAACTCAAGCTCAGATTGATGTTTTGTTCGAAAAGGCCTAGAATCCTGATTTGATTCTTGTGTTATAATATAAGAAACAAAAATGGGGGAGAAGAAGAAATATTTTTTTTTATTGAAACATGTTCGTTCATTTCTACTACTTATCTTAATTTATTTTTATTCTATATCTTCCCGGAGTTCATTCTCCGGGGAATTCCCTTTCAATCATTCCTGTATATTACTTTTGAATCTCCTTTATTTGATAATTTTATTGGAAATCATGTAAAGACAATTCTTATTTGATATAGCTATTTGCGCAAGTATTTTACGATTAAGAAGCAATTGCTTCTTGTACAGATTGTGTATTAATATACTATAACTATAGAATACCTTATTCTCACGAGTTACTGCGTTTATTCGAGTGATCCACAAACGACGAAAATCCCTCTTTTGTCTGCCTCTATCTCGATGAGAGGAAACCAAAGCTCTCATTTTCTGTTGAGTAATCGTTCGAGTAAGTCTTGAATGAGCCCCTCTAAAGGTTGATGCAAATAAACGAATTTTTGTTCGACGTCTCCGAGCTGTATATCCTCGTTTAACTCTGGTCATTGAATCAGATTAAAGCTTAATGAATAACTAATTGATTTCTCTTCTTTCAGTCATCCTTTTCCCCTTCCCCGGTCGATTAATAACAAAACGGATTATTCCGATATATAAAATATCAATTCCAATGGCTTTTGCTACTATGACCTTCCCAACCACGATTTTGTATTCTATTCCTTCCAGTTATTTCACTGGAAATAAGAAATTAGAACGATACTAAATAAAAAAAAATAGTGGGTTCCATCGTTTCTATGGTTACCTCTTAAACGGTGAGGTCCTCTCTATACACCGGAGCCTCTTCTTTCATTTAATCAAATGTTATTGTTAACTTGTATAGTTCACACTCTTTGGCTCTACCTATCTACAGTAATAGCTCTTTTCACAAAAAGAGTTATCCATACAGTGACGGCATTTAATTATGAAAGTTGGCTAGGTAGCTGACCCTGTTAGTCCGTTCTTTCAAGAAAAGGAGCATAACCTTTTTGCTTCTTATGATACCATTTCCTCCGCTTAATGGATAACCATTTGCTACCAATGGGGAATTGCTTCTTATTTCAAATCTAGATGATTGGATTTGCACCAATGGAAACCATAAATTCCATATACAATATGGGTATATGATAGATCTTCTCTATCTATCCTATTCATTGGTACCGGTCATTGATACTGAAAAAATTGTCTCATTTGTTCGAACTTATGATCTGAACGAGTCGCACATACACCCTAGTACATGTTCCTCGACGCTGAGGACATCCTCTAAGAGCGGGAGATTTTGTAACATTTCTTATTGGCTGTCTTGTGTTTCTAATAAGTTGTTTAATAGTTGGCATGTCGTATGTATATATATGTATATATAAAATAAAATGGGTTGGTTTAGATCGATCTTAACCTGATGATTGATCATCATGAATTATTTCTATTCAATATCAAATCACAGAAAATTTTAATTATGGTTTGAAATAAAATGGATTTATACGAAATCCCCAGTATTTTCATTTTCGACCGCTACAAGATCAACAATGCCATGAGCTTGGGCTTCTGTTGCTGACATAAAAACATCCCTTTCCATATCCTCGGATACAACCCATAAAGGGTTGCCCGTTCTTTGTACATAAACCTTTGTTAGGGTTTCGCGAAGTTTCAGTAGTTCTTCCGCTTCCAGGATAAATTCCCCTGCTTGTGCCTCATAAAAAGAACTAGCAGGTTGGTGAATCATAACCCTGATGATATTGATATAACATCATGAACGGTTCTTCTATCTCGCATGATTGGGCTAAACTAAAGTAGGGGATAAAAAAATAACAAGAAAAAAAAATCAAATAGAATTGAATAACCGTACAGGCATCTTTTGTTCATTGCATACGGCTCCGCAATGGAATTGACTTTTTCTTCTCTTCTATTCTATCGAAGAAAGAAATAGAATCCATCTAATCCAGATCGTTGAATGATCCATTTACCACCCTTCCTTTCATAGAAGTAAAAAAGAATACTATGATGGTTCTGTTACTTTATATATTTATCTCGTCTGTGATTTAGCAATCCCAAAGTTTCTTTTTGATACGATCAAATAAGTAAAAAATGATCTTTTTTTTTCATTTTCGTACTCTTTCTTTCATAGCATAAGTATCAGAAAGAGACTTCTGGTGTGGAAGAAAAATGGTTTGTGACGCTGAAATGTACTCCCGACACATAAGATCAAATCGGAAATAACCTTTATTTCATACTACTATCTCGATACAAAATCTCATGTTATGAAAAAACAATAATGGTTTGTTCATATCGAACCCGAAGTGCCATGCTATTATTACTTATAATTTTCTTTTATAATCAATGTGGCGAAGGCATAGTCTTCTTTTTTTTTTCAATCAAATAAAAACTCATTGGCGCCAAGCGTGAGGGAATGCTAGACGTTTGGTAATTTCTCCTCCGACCAGAATAAAAGATCCCATTGACGCGGCTAATCCCATGCATATCGTATGCACATCAGGTGACACAAATTGCATAGTATCATAAATGGCTATTCCTGGTATTACCCATCCGCCGGGAGAGTTTATAAACAAATAAAGATCCCTAGTACCATCTTCTATACTGAGATATACCATGAGACCAACAAGTTGATTCGAGATCTCGCTATCAACCTCTTGGCCTAAAAAAAGTAATCTTTCTCGATAAAGTCGGTTGATTAGGACAAAATTGCATCCCTTAGGAACCGTACGTGCACCTTTGGATACATACGGTTCAAAAAAAATTGCGAAAAAGAAAAAAAAGAATCAATGTGTCGATTCCAGTTTTATTTCTTTTTTTTTTTTTATGTAACAGGTTTTCTTAATGAAAGGTCTTCTATTAAAAAAAACGAGATGAGTTTAGGCTCCCTTCCCTCTAAAAAAAAAAAAAGAGATTACTGAACTTATTAAACTAACCTATCATTGATGTATTGTTTCATCGATATTAAAATCACGATGTCATTGTCTTGTTCCTGAATGGGCCCTTTCAATTCTTTTAGGTTCATGGTCTACCCCGGGAAAAGATCTGTCCGAATTCTATTTGCACATATAGGACAAATGGTCTCAGTACCATTTTTTTGTTATGACTTCTTTTTTTTTTGTTAATTTTGTGTCTTGCTTTCCCAAAACTATTTGATGTATTCATCATACTATTCCGTTGGTCGGCAATTTGGGATCACTACTATCACTACTATAGTAATAGTAGGTATAAAGTAATAGTAGGTATAAGAATCATTTATGATACAAGTGGTAATCATACATATATTATATTAACAATTTGTTATCGATTTGGTATTTTCTGAACGGAGCCTGGATACTTTATTTTATCAGTCCAAGTAAACCATAAATTCTTCTAAATTGATAATATTGATCCCCAATATAAAATAAATTGATCTAATTGCACTTCACGCTCCGAATGATTGATTGATGCCTCACTCAATACAATATCTCTTGGGCGAAACAGAGGATATCTCGATCAGGGGAGAGAACGGGTAAATCCCATATGACCCAATATGTCTGACAAGTCGCACTATACGTCAACCCAAACCGCATCTTCCTCTCCAGGACTCCGAAAAGGTACTTTTGGAACACCAATGGGCATTAAATTAAAGAAAAAAATTTAGTACTATACTTCACTTTAATATGGAAACGTAACAATCAATGGTTTATTGTCTTCATCCCTTTTTTCTCTTTATTCTATTTGATACATAGATTGGAAAGTTTATAGAGTAAGACAGAATGAATAAAGAAAAAATTTGAACGAAGAAATCGATCGTTCGAATGATAAACAAGTATCTATCCATTCGTTCCCCAAAAATGGGACCAATCCTCCCATTGCGTATTGGTACTTATCGGGTATAGAATAGATCTGCTTCTCTTTGTTCTTACGAACAAAATTGTTCCGTTATTTTCACGTTATTTTCAATGGAATGGAATAAATATTAATCCTTTCTGATACGGAATCTACTGAAAAGGTTAGGTACATGGTTAGTATATATAGTCTTTTCCAATGCGATAAAATAAAGTGGCATAGTGTCTATTTTTCTTTGATAAAGAGGTATTTCCATGGGTTTACCTTGGTATCGTGTTCATACTGTCGTATTGAATGATCCCGGTCGATTGCTTTCTGTTCATATAATGCATACAGCTCTAGTTTCTGGTTGGGCTGGTTCGATGGCTTTATATGAATTAGCGGTTTTTGATCCCTCTGATCCCGTTCTTGATCCGATGTGGAGACAAGGTATGTTCGTTATACCCTTCATGACTCGTTTAGGAATAACCAATTCGTGGGGCGGTTGGAGTATTTCAGGAGGAACTATAACAAATCCGGGTATTTGGAGTTATGAAGGTGTGGCAGGGGCACACATAGTGTTTTCCGGTTTGTGCTTCTTGGCAGCTATCTGGCATTGGGTATATTGGGACCTAGAAATATTCTGTGATGAACGTACGGGAAAACCTTCTTTGGATTTGCCCAAGATCTTTGGAATTCATTTATTTCTCTCAGGGGTAGCTTGCTTTGGCTTTGGCGCATTTCATGTAACAGGTTTGTATGGTCCTGGAATATGGGTGTCCGATCCTTATGGACTAACTGGAAAAGTACAATCTGTAAATCCAGCGTGGGGCGCGGAAGGTTTTGATCCTTTTGTTCCGGGAGGAATAGCCTCTCATCATATTGCAGCGGGTACATTGGGCATATTAGCAGGCCTATTCCATCTTAGTGTTCGTCCGCCTCAACGTCTATACAAAGGATTACGTATGGGCAATATTGAAACTGTACTTTCCAGTAGTATCGCTGCTGTTTTTTTTGCAGCTTTTGTTGTTGCTGGAACTATGTGGTATGGTTCAGCAACTACCCCAATCGAATTATTTGGTCCTACTCGTTATCAGTGGGATCAGGGATACTTTCAGCAAGAAATATATCGAAGAGTTAGTGCCGGGCTAGCCGAAAATCTTAGTTTATCGGAAGCTTGGTCTAAAATTCCCGAAAAATTAGCTTTTTATGATTATATTGGTAATAATCCGGCAAAGGGGGGATTATTCAGAGCAGGCTCAATGGACAATGGGGATGGAATTGCTGTTGGATGGTTAGGACACCCCGTCTTTAGAGATAAAGAAGGGCGCGAGCTTTTTGTACGTCGTATGCCTACTTTTTTTGAAACATTTCCGGTAGTTTTGGTAGATGAAGACGGAATTGTGAGAGCTGATGTTCCTTTTAGAAGGGCAGAATCAAAGTATAGTGTTGAACAAGTAGGTGTTACTGTTGAGTTCTATGGTGGCGAACTTAATGGAGTAAGTTATTCTGATCCTGCTACTGTGAAAAAATATGCTAGACGTGCCCAATTAGGTGAAATTTTTGAATTAGATCGGGCTACTTTGAAATCCGATGGTGTTTTTCGTAGCAGTCCAAGGGGTTGGTTCACTTTTGGGCATGCTACGTTTGCTTTGCTCTTCTTTTTCGGACACATTTGGCATGGCGCTAGAACCTTGTTCAGAGATGTTTTTGCTGGTATTGATCCAGATTTGGATGCTCAAGTGGAATTTGGAGCATTCCAAAAACTTGGAGATCCAACTACAAGGAGACAAGTAGTCTGATACGACATTGTTGTGGTATCTTTCGCCTCTATTTTTTTTTATTTGACATTGGGTATCAGAGAAATCTTGACTTGAATCACCATCTTTTCTTTGACTTTTTTTCTTTCTTTATATGATATGGTAAATGATCCCAAATGAATAGGTGTGGAAGCTATAATTGTAAACCACGATCGAATCCATGGAAGCATTGGTTTATACATTCCTTTTAGTCTCGACTTTAGGGATAATTTTTTTCGCTATCTTTTTTCGAGAACCACCTAAGGTTCCGACTAAAAAAATGAAATAACCTTTCGAAATAATTTAATTGAAGTAATGAGCCTCCCATATTGGGAGGCTCATTACTTCAACTAGTCCCCGTGTTCTTCGAATGGATCTCTTAGTTGTTGAGAGGGTTGCCCAAAAGCGGTATATAAGGCGTACCCAGTAAAGCTTACAAGTAAACCAGATATGGAGATGGCGACTAGGGTTGCTGTTTCCATTTTTAGATAATTTCAAGATCACAATGGATCTACGATAAGATCGTTTATTTACAACTACAACGGAATAGTATACAAAGTCAACAGATCTCAACCAATCATTAAATAGGATTTATGGCTACACAAACCGTTGAGGATAGTTCTAGATCTGGGCCAAGACGAACTACTGTAGGGGATTTATTGAAACCATTGAATTCGGAATATGGTAAAGTAGCTCCGGGATGGGGGACTACACCACTTATGGGGGTCGCAATGGCTCTATTTGCGATATTCCTATCTATTATTTTGGAAATTTATAATTCTTCCGTTTTACTGGATGGAATTTCAATGAGTTAGGTTTATAAGAACTATGAAGTCCTAGTCTTTCAATCAAAGAAAAAATTACTTTAGACTTGGATTTCTAGACCATTCTATTCTGGTAGTTCGACCGTGGAATTTATTTGTTTCGGTATTTCCGGAATATGAGTGTGTGACTTGTTATAATTGATCCTATTGATAATACATAGAATGGACCTGTTATCTCTATCAAGATGATTCTACCTCGTCGGATATTTATTCTAGTATCTGGAGCACGGAATATATAGAATAGATCAAGAAAAGAAATATTTGAACTATGATTCATACCTACTATTTATTCAGACCTCGCAACCGGACTCAAAAAAAATTCAAATAGGTATTTCCTAAATCAAACGAATTTTATTCCTTCAGATTTATTTTGACCGAAGGATAACTCTTTCTCTAGATTTTGTTGAGTCATTACATCCATTCATTCAATAAGTGATCATCAAAGGTTCTTACTCAGAGAACCTTTGAGTTTAGCTTGAGGCTAAATCATCGTGGTTCTAGTATGAATCTGAGGTTTCAATTGATTCATAGGGTCTCAACAAGAGAATTCCTATCAATAGTAAAACAAGAGTAAATCCGCAGTACGCACAAAAAAAAACAATAAATCAAATAACAAATAAAAAATAGGGAAGAGAAGATTCAAGAGGCCTGTAACGATCAACATAAAGAAAGACAGATGAGCCAACTTGATATTTTTTGGCATTATCATCACAAAGAAGAGATTCCGGATTTTTGTTACTTCGTATCTTCGAGGCAAATCAAATCAAGTGGTTAATGAAGTTTTTAACTTTCTATTATATATCCGTTGAAATCAGTATTTGTGTGTTTCCGCTTGAG